GACTATACAAAACAAACAAAAAATTGAAGATTTAGTTACGATTAGAAATACACTTTTTTGTCTTTATCCATAGGCCCTTTACTCATACTCATTCAATTGGAAGTACTGATCCAATAAAAAAAAATTATGTTTCGTAATTTCATAATCCAATTTTTCAATTTATAATTGACTCTTGAATACAAATCACGAGAATATATATTCTTCCTCGAATTTTTCATTGAGAGGTAAAGGATTAAATCCTTTTAAGAAATAAAGTTTTTGATCGGAATATGCGCCGACGGATCCCTTAACTATTAGTAGTAGGATTAATAGAACGAATCGCACTTTTACCACTAAACTATACCCGCTATGATGCGATTATTGTATATAAACAAGTTTTTTGTCGAGTAAGAGAATCAATAGGATCATAAAAAAAAAAGAATTATGAAAATTTGGGCGTTGATGTATTGTATTTCCTCATGGAACCTAATGAGGATTAGGAAAAGAAGACTCGTTGCGTTGATTCTATATTAGAAGAATGGAAAAAGTCCTGTTCTTTCAATAATTCAATAACAAGTATTTTTGAATCAAATAAAATAACTTTTTTTATCTTATCTAATTTGTTGCAACAAAAAATAAAAAATGGCCCGTGACACGGGCCAGGACGTGGAAATAAAAAAAGACTTTTCGGACGAAATGAAAAAAAAAAGAATAGATTAAAAATATATATATATATATAATTCTAATCTTAATAATTAGAATAATTAATAGAATAATAATTAAATATAGAATAGTATAGAATAGTAATTAAATAGTAAATTACTATAATACTAAATAATACTAATTAGAATACTAATATATTAAGAGTAATATAATAATAATATAGTAATATAAAGTAATAAAAAAGGTAAAAAAAAAAAGAAAGTATAGAAGAAGGACTTTTTTTTCAAGCCCTACTTGTTGTGTATTGTTGTGTAATGTAACATAGGAATTATCTTTTCTCAATTGGGAGAGATGGCTGAGTGGACTAAAGCGTCGGATTGCTAATCCGTTGTACGAGTTATTCGTACCGAGGGTTCGAATCCCTCTCTTTCCGGTTCCGTTGATGACTTGGTATTTTTTTTTCAAGTCTTTTTCTTTATTTATTTTCTAATAGTTAAAGATTTAAAGATGTAGAATAGATAAAATTCTAAGAACATTTAATAAAAATAAAAATCAAGTAAGGAAAAAGCCTTATTTTTTTTTTTATTCTTCACGTCCAGGATTACGCCCTGGATCATTAGATAAAAATCCAAAGATGAAAAGGGAAACAAAGAATATTACTACTGTGTAAACAAAGAGTTTGAGAGTAAGCATTAGACAATCTCCAAGATCTTTTTTTTTTGTTTGGAAAAAAAGAAAATAGATTCTCTATTTTTATACCATATATCCTATTTTGACACCAAGAAATGAAGTGGTTTCTAGAAATTTTTCGAAATAGAAAAGCATTTTTCTAAATTCATTTGTAATAAGAGTCGAGTCTTTCGTGCCAAAAATTTTCTTTCATACCGAAAATTAGATATTTCGGGGGGCTCTAACCGAATAGGTTTCTTTTAATAGAATGGAAAAAAGAGGAGCATGGGGTAGGTAATCTATATTTTTCACGTTTATACAATAACTTCAATGTTTGAATCAAGGGCCTATACTATAAGACTTATCTGATCTTATCAATTATTAGAATTTTTTATCTTGAATAAATCATGAATTATTCTAGGACAGTATTCAAAATTTCATCGAAAACTTACAGCAGCTTGCCAAACAAAGGCTAATAGAAAAAAGAACAGAGGGATTACTGGCATAACATCTACGATTGGATTCAAAAAAGCGTAGGCTTCAGGCAATTTTGTGAAGAAAAAACTGCTTGAATAAAGGGCAAAATTAAGACAGATACAAATCAAATTTAAAATATTAAGCATAACAAACATTTTGTTCTTGAAGATAATTGTATTTTGACTGAGTTATTAATATTCATATAAAAATGGATATAAATTAATATTAATATAAAATAGAGTTAAGGTAGACAAAAAACTTTAAACTCAGCCAATCAAAAATCCTTCAATTATCAGCTAAAAAAAGAATAAAAGAAATCATATTTTCATACAATATCTTAATGGAATTCTATATTATGATCAATAAATTCAGTTTAATTCTATATCTACACATATCAAAATACGAACAACAAGCTAATCCAGTTCATAGATATTTTGGGGGACGGGAATTGACAAAGAACCAATACCAATATTAGTTTTATTAGTTTTGAATAAAAATAGAAATGGGGCGTGGCCAAGCGGTAAGGCAACGGGTTTTGGTCCCGCCATTCGGAGGTTCGAATCCTTCCGTCCCAGAGCATATTTATTTTCTATATCAAAATTATATATATCAAAATAAAGATTGTTTTTTTGAACAACCTAATATCTTCCGTACTTGAAGAAGTGTGGGATTCACGACTCGTTCCTATCGAGTCACTTGAAGATGAAGATTCGAAGAGAACTACTTATTTCTTCGTCTTATCTTATTGGTTTGCTAATATTCGTATTGGAAATCAAAAAATATTTATATGATTCAATAAAATATCAATAAAATATGGGGTTAATTTGAATTAATTCTTTTGTTTTCTTCATTGTGTATTTTTTTATTAACAGATTTACATTCATATTGACAACAGTGTATCAAATAAATATAATCCGATCTGGGTAATTAGATCTTATCTGTAGATTTATTTATATCTATTCCAGTGGTTTGGTTTTTTTTTTTTTTTTCTTCATTCAAATGAAATGATAGGTTTATTGGATTTGCTGTGATACAAAAGTCTTTTTTTTGATTGTAAAAAAAAAATGGAAATGTATTGAATGTATTGTTATATTAGAAAAATGTATAAAAATGAATATTTCCATTTTTGAAATTATTTTCAATTTTAAATATAAGAATAGATAGCATAAGAGACAAGAGATAATCTATAAATTTTGACTTTATTAAACTTTATCTATTTTTTTATCCGAATCAATTAGAAATTTTTCTATTTCATTTCGTGTTCATTTCTTGTTAGTTTAATGTTTTGATTGTGTCGTATGATTCAATCTCTTTATTTATTCTCTTTGATTTATTTTGATTTTTGATTCCGATTCTATCTACATAACCTAATTATTTGTATTTGGGTTGCTAACTCAATGGTAGAGTACTCGGCTTTTAAGTGCGGCTAACAGCTTTTACACATTTGTACGAAGAAAGGGATTCGTCCATACCATCGGTATTATTTGTAAGACCACGACTGATCCTGAAAGGAATGAATGGAAAAAACAGCATGTCGTATCAATGGAGAATTCTGAGAATATTTGATTCTTACCGGATCGGCTCCAAACAAACCTTGTTTGAATTCTTGGTGCGTAACATAAAAACAAATGAATTCAAATTCAAAGTTGGGGTTGGGTCGAGTTAATAAATGGACAGAGCTCCGCGGCTCCAATTATAGGGAAATAAAAAAGCAACGAGCTCCCGTTCTTAATTTGAATGATTTTCCGATCTAATTAGACGTTAAAAATAGATTAGTGCCTAGTGCGGGAAAAGCTTTTTCTTGAGTGGATTTTCGATTTTTTTAATGAGTCCTAACTATTAGCTATTCTCCACTATGAAGGGGAGTTGAATGTGTAGAAGAAAAAGTATATTGATAAAGCAATTTTTTTTTTTTTCCAAAATCAAAAAAGAGTGATTGACTTGAAAAATTAAAGGATTTCTAGTCACCTATTACCCTATAAATGAACATAAACCAATTAGAAATGAACATAAACCAATTAGATGGAAAAAAGAGAGGATAGAGGGTCCGTTGGTGAGTTTAACTATTTCCGAGGTATCTATTCTTTTTATATTATACTATTTTGTTTTTATGGTATCGCACTATGTATCATTAAATAACCCAATAAACTCCCTATCTTTGCTTCAATCAAATCGAATTAAAAATGAAAATAGAGAAATCTCAAAGAAATTTAGAAATAGATAGATCTCGAAAAAATGACTTCCTATACCCACTTATCTTTCGGGAGTATATTTATACATTTGCTCATGATCGTGACTTAAATAGATCTATTTTGTTAGAAAATGTAAGTTATGACAATAAATATAGTTTACTAATCGTAAAACGTTTAATTACTCGAATGTATCAACAGAATCATTTGATTATTTCTGCTAATGATTCTAACCAAAATACATTTTTTAGGTATAACAAAAATTTGTATTTTCAAATGATATCGGAGGGGTTTGCAGTTATTGTGGAAATTCCATTTTCCTTACGATTAGTATCCTCTTTAGAAAGATCAGAAATAGTAAAATCTCATAATTTACGATCAATTCATTCAATATTTCCTTTTTTAGAGGGCAAATTCCCACATTTAAATTATCTGTCAGAGGGACTAATACCGTACCCCATCCATCTAGAAAAATTGGTTCAAATCCTTCGCTATTGGGTGAAAGATCCCTCCTCTTTGCATTTATTACGACTCTTTCTTCACGAGTATTGGAATTTGAACAGTCTTATTATTCCAAAGAAATCTATTTCCTTTTTTGTAAAAAAGAATCAAAGATTCTTCTTGTTCTTATATAATTCTCATGTATATGAATACGAGTCCGTTTTCTTTTTTCTTTGTAAGCAATCCTTTCATTTCCGATTAACATTTTATCAGGTCTTTCTTGAGCGAATAGATTTCTATGGAAAAATAGAACATTTTGTAGAAGTCTTTACTAAGGATTGGGGGGACAGCCTATGCTTGCTCAAGGATCCTTTCATACATTATATTAGATATCAAGGAAAATCCATTTTTGTCTCAAAGGATACGCCTCTTCTGATGAAAAAATGGAAATATTACCTTGTCAATTTATGTCAATGTCATTTTGATGTGTGCTTTCAACCCCAAAAGATCCATATAAACCCATTTTCATTATACAAGCATTCTTTCGCCTTATTAGGTTATCTTTCAAGTTCAAGTGTACGA